AGGCTCGCGTAGTTTGTTACGTCAGCTCCAAAAGGATAAGTTGCGTTGGAATCGAGAAAGTTCCGTGGAATTAATAATTGCATTAATCAAATAAAAGGAGTCTTCAACCCTCTCAATCAATAGAGGCTAGATCGGACTAAGGAGAGAGACGGTTGAGTACGGAAGCGAAAGCGGAGATATAGGCTAGCTAAATGCCCAGTGAGAAGACTTACATGAGTAAGGAGAAATCCGAATGACTAGTGGCCATAACTCATTAAGCAATCTTAACCTTTTTCGCTTAGCCTTTCCTCTTTCTACCGTTACGAGATGCAGTATCCTCATACGTCTTTGCACGGTTTTCGACCGGGACGGGAAGAGGTTTCCTCGTTGCATCTTTACACACAGCATTGGTTCTGTCCCTTACCTTACCTTTATCGCCCGTCGGGCGTCAAGGTTCGCATTAGATCCCCTTATCTATCGTCTTTTTGCCCCACCAAAAGACGAGAACCCAATGCCAATCGCTGATCTGTTAGTGGACAGAGCTTATGGGCAATAAATTCTGTCATTCATGGACGGTAGGGTATAACCTTCTTTTCATCTCCAAAGAGGACGAGGCAAAAACAGCGTTCCGTTGTCCGGGTGCTGTTGGACGGACGGACTATTATGCTGGCAGGTGATGCCCTTCGGTCTGAATCACGCTATAGTTACCTACCAGCGAGCAATGAACCTCATCTTCCATTACTTTATTGTCAACATCGTAGAGGTGGTGTATATTGACGATGTAGTTGTGAAGTCTTTCCCTGTTTCGGGTTATTTGTCTGATCTCAAGACAGTGTTTGAGCGCGAGAACACGGCTTGAAGATGAACCCGTAAAAATGTGCATTTGGCGTAACAGCAGGAAACTTCCTAAAGTTCTTAGTGCACAACAGAGGGGTTGAAATTGACAAGAAGAAATCGGGCCAGAAGTTGAAGAATGCCTCTCACACAGATGGACAGCAAAGAAGAGAAGGCCTTCTAATCTAAGGCGGACTCTGGCTCTTTCATTTGTAAGAAAGAGTCCTCCTCAGGCACGAGATTGTCCGATGAAGGAGAAACTTGCTGGTTGCCGAGGACAAGAGGGAAGAACCCCTAGGGTAGGGTGAATCCGTTACAGTTGCGGAATGCGATCAACCATTAGAAGCCTACGTCTGCTGGGCTTATGTATGTTGAGATAGTGCTGAATGAAATGGCCACTCTGCTCGTGCGATGGTCGATACCGGCGCCACGAGACACCTAATCGAAGAAGCGCCTTCCTATCATCTATCTTTTTGATCATTCAACATCCAGTTCATAGAGAACTGCCTACTCCCACCTCGACCGAGAAAGAGATCTAAGGCTTCTTTTAAGAAAGTAAAGCAGGAATAGATGGCCTGCCCCTAGCTCTAAAAAATCTCTATATTTTGCTATCAAAGGAGTGCTTTCATTCCCTGCCACCCGCTTTTATAATTGGCTGTTCCTTATCGGCATCTCAAGAAAAAATCTTTCATTTTCTTTCTAGAAGCTCTTTTTTTCTACCCTTATAACTAGTGTCACTTGCTTGATCACTTCGGTGATGGGGTTATGCCAGAGGGACAGCAATCAATTCACCGGGTAAGAAAAGTACCGTTACACCTACCCTTTTAGTATGACTAGACCCAATAGATTGTATAACTATACCCAGAACTAGTTGTCTACCTAGGGATATGCCATTTACGGGGAATAAGAAAGGAGCTAGTAAGAGATTGTGACTTCTTACGCCAATCCTAGTACTACTTATTAATTACTTCTATAAATATTCTAACGGGTAGAATGATTAGCTCTTAGACCTGTTCAAACTCTTAGACAGGGTAGGACTACTCTTTTTATAAATGATAGGCCTTTCACTTCTTTGCTTGGTAGCTCAGTCTTATAGAATATGCTATAGATTCTCAATACATCTTTCCTTTGCACTGAAAGCTGGCTAGCCTAAAATCTCTACTTGAACTACTGAAATGGGATCTAGCCTTTGGGCTTAGTTCAGAGTTCTTCTAGGCTTCTTTCTTAATCAGGAAAAGCCCTTTACGCTTTGAGCCGGGTATGAATCAAATCAAAAAAAGTGAATCCGGATCCTTCGCCACCTTCTCTCCTTGGTTCTGAGATTGTAAGGATGTCTGCCCTCCTTTCTCTTCAAATTAAACCGGCATACTCAAATCGATTGCACTAAGGGGCTTCGATTTTGCTGAAAGAAGGACTTCGTTGAAAAATAGAAAGATCTTGGTTACATCTCGCGTACTTGCCCATATTACTTATATATATGGGGTGACCCACTTCTACTTACGCTGATTCCAAAGCTGCTCCCATTCCTCAAAGCCCGGCAGCAGAGTCAACCCCTCCTTCGGTCGGTTCATGAGCTGCCAAAAGCTAACTCTACGCTCGGTAGCTACCGGAAGTTGCTTCGCTCCCCAACTCGTTTAAGTCAACTGATGCCATGGGTCATTCCCTTGTTTACGAAACTGGGCTATGAAAAGCATCGAGAAAGAGGAGTGGAAAAACTACCTTCCCAGTCTATCGGGACTCTACCTATACTCCCTTAATCCCGTTCCTTCTAGGCGAGTAAGGGCATAAACTTCTATAAAAAAAATAGAAAGAAAAACTAACGAAGAAAGCACCGGTAAGGTTGTACCTAAGCCTAAGGGCTGGCCTTTACTGGATCTAATTCCCTCTGCGAGCTACCGGATCTAATGCACCATTCTTCGGCCTATTACGAACAGTTTCGATGTACCAGATCGTCTTGTGTTTCATCAATCTTCGGCAGGAGTTTGATGCGGGGATTCCCAGCTTTAGTGGGCATCGCCCTATACTTAGCGAAAGAACTTGATTTCGCCCTTCCTTGATCAATCACTTTCAAGCTGTTACTTCTTGCTCTTCCACGATATAGACTCCAATGACAATGAAATCTTTATTTCCAGTGATGGATTCCCTGTCCAGCGCATCTCCTGCCCAATCTGCATCGGAGTCTCCTGTCATCTGAAGGGAACTGGAAGATGGGAAAAGAAGACCTTTTCCAGGTGAACCCTTAAGATATCTGAGGATTCTGTATGCAACATCTAGATGTATCGTTCTTGGTTTCTGCATGAATTGACTCACGACTCCAACAACATAGGCAATGTCGGCTCGATCATGTTTATATTGGCAGGAGGAGGTAAAGCATGAGTGGGTAGGGGATTGGTAGTGACATTGGAACGCTTTGCCCTTGGTGGCTCAATTTTCCCTGAATTAAGAAGGTCTTGGATGTCATGTTTCAGCCTTAAACATCGGTCAGTCTTTTGGCCATTTGTCTAAAGGTACTTGCAGTAGGCATGGGCTTTGTACCTAGGAGGAAGAGGATCTGGTGACGGAGATGGGGGAAGAGGCGTGAGTACACCATGCTTTTGAAGCCTTTCCAAGGTGCGGCTGAGAGTTATGCCTAACGGAGTGAAAGTTCTGGGTGTCTTTGGCTTTCCGTCAGACAAGACATTGACTTCACTGTTCTTGCTTCTTCCTCCCAGGGCTATCTTCTTTCCTTTTGGATCTGCCCTTTTGACCTGTGATCCATGAGTCCCATTGTAGATTTCAATACGGGTGGTTCAATCAAAGAGTCATAAGTGGTCATCGCTTGGAAATCGAAATAGTCATGGTATTGCCTACTCATGTTACTGATCATTATACGAACTTCTGCCCTTTCTGGGGGGAGACGATCAGCTCATATCTATTTATTTATATTTATTTTAGAAGAATTGATTCTTTCCCTCGGGGAACGCAGGCTATAAGAGAATCAGTAGCTTTATATAGGAAAGGAAGTAAAGATGAGCTCTCTTCTGACCCTAACCTAAGGGCTAACTGAACTCACTTGAAAGAGGGAGACATGAAGTTCAGAAGTTCCCCAGACGTGGGTATGGACTAGGGACGGAGATTCTTTGAAAGAAGACCGCTTTGCCATGAAGTGCGGTTGAAAGATCGGATTATAAGAAGCTTTTTATTGTTTATGCCAGAGAAAGAGAAGAACCTACGACTGTGGAATGCTTCTTATATGTTCGTAAAATAGGAACTCAAAGTCAAAACTAGACTTTGTCTTGCAAACTGACTTCAGCCATAGTGAACAGGGGAAACTGCTCACTTTGATAGCCCTAGCCCTAGCCTAGTGTATGCACTCAAGCAGAGTAGACGGCACGCGTCACCAAGCATACCGCCCGAGGTTAAGGGTTCATCAGCGAATGGAGTTAGGCCCATTTCCTAGCCTAGTTTTAAGCAGAACAGCACCATCCTAGTCCAGAGCAGTACTTCTCTTATGGGCTCGAGGCAAGCAGCCCGCTTCGCTTCCTCAATTGCTCAAGGAACAAGATGAAATAATGCTTTTGTGGAACGTCTTCTGGCGAGGCTTGGGGATGAAACCAATCTCTTTCTATTTGAAGCAGTGTGCGGTATGCCTTCAATTCAACAAGCATACGCTGGCCAGAATAGTACTGATCTGATATTTCCGTCTCTGTTTAGTTTAGCTGACTCGCTCGGGATATCCTCGCATCATTCCGGCATTTCACCTGAATAGGATCCTTAAAGAAAGGTGATTCCAAAAGTGATTTGCTTGTCCAGTGGTACTTGTCGCTTTTCTCCGAAGGCTATTGAATTAGCTAAACCACGTGGGTGGCGGTTGTCCATGGATGTCCCTTGGGCCTATTCTTCATCGGATACGAGAGCAGGAAGAGCTTCTATTCCATCAACACCAGTTATTCCAGCAACAGCTCTTACTGTAACAGAACTAGGACCGTAAACTCCAACTGTCCTTATAGGCGAAAGCCACCTCCTTGACAGATTACGGAGCTACCCAGCTTCTCTTCCAAGTAGTAGAAAAACCGCTTTCCCGAGCGAGTTAACGAGGTAACAAGCGGAACCTTGGGCAAAGACATACCCGGCATACTAAGATGAATCATCTAAGTTCCCCGCCGTCTTGATTGATGAGCTCGAACAGCCGGTTGATGGCAATGAATGGGTGAAGCAGGGAAGGCTCTGACTTTGAAGCCCGGGCTCAGGCAAACAACATAAAGAGGCGAGAAAGTCACGACTGTCTGTCCCTTCCTCAAAGCAAGGAGCGGAACCCTATGATGACTCACTTTAGGTTGAACCTGATCTGAGATCTCTCCCGTCTTCAAAAACCAAGCAATGAAGCCAACTCTCACCTTCGATTGATAGATGAAGAGCCCCGCCAAACCAATGAAAGTTGAGAAAGATTTGCCATCTTGAAAGGCAGCTAAGAGCGCATCTGGTCTTCCACAACACACTGGATATTCTCATGGACGCCAGCTGGAGAGGCTCTTACTTAATAGTTTGTTCCGAGATGTCAGTCTGCATAGTAGCATCATCTTCATCCCTTTCATCGCACGTAGGCTCAACATCCAAGACAGCGTAACGAGACCCAAACTATTCTGGTTGGATGAACCAACTTGAGATTTAAAAAGATTCCATCGGCATCCCTGGTATAGTGATAGAATAAGATTAGGCACATCAAGCCTAACTAGGCTTGCTTCTATCTTTATAGATCGGTGTATGACAAAGATATATATGGTCGTCTAAAAGCTCCCTCAAGCTGAAGGGGAGGAACTACACGAAGCTTGGACCGAAGAGGAGCAAACTTAGCAGAAGATAAAGCCTTGGTAAAGACATCTGCCAATTGGTACATGCTGGAAACATAGCATACCCGAACTTCACCACGCGACACCCTCTCACGAACAAAATGGAAATCCATTTCTAAATGCTTAGTGCGAGCATGAAAACCCGGGTTAACAGCAAGGTACGTCGCACTCACATTCTCACAATAAAGAGCTCCAGGGGAAAATAGGGAAAGATGAAGATCCCGAAGTAATTGACGAATCCAAATTGTCTCCGCCACTGCAAAGGCTACGGAACGGTATTAAGATTCAGCACTGGACCTCGAAACTCTGCTTCTTAGCACTCCATGATATATGATTGCCACCAAAGAAGACAGCATAACCTGTAGTGACTATCGGGACATCCAGCCCAATCAGCATCTGCATAGGCAATGAGTGAAGGATAAGTAAAGGGTTTAAGAAGCAGACCATGACCCAAACTTTGAGATAGCGAAGAATACGTTCTCCCGCCTGGAACACAGTCTTCAGGTGCTCTACATCAAGAAGGAGAAGTGCTCCTTTGCGAAGGCGGCTTAGCTAACCTTGGCCATGTGATCAAGAATGGTACGATCAGGATGGACGAGAATAAAGTTCAGGCCATCAGAGAGTGGGAGCCTCCTACCAAGGTATCTGAGTGACGGTCATTCCTTGGTTTGGTGAATGACTATCGGCGGTTCATCAAGGGATTTTCTGCAAAAGCAGCGGAACTATTAAAGAATAACAAGTCGTGGGAGTGGACCAAGAGGTGCCAGAATGCTTTCGAGGAGTTGAAGGCAGCTGTGACACAGGAGCCTTTTCTAGTCTTGCCAGACTTCGAAAAGGTGCTCGAAGTCCACAAAGAAAGATGCTTCCGACCTTTCCATAGGAGGTGTGCTTATGCAGGAGGGACATCCCATCGCCTTCGAAAGCCGCAAACTCAATGATACAGAGCGAGGATACAGAGTGCAAGAGAAGGATATGACAGCCATAGTTCATTGCCTAAGAACACGATCTATTAGATTTAGATCCTTGTATCGAGTAGTTGGATCATAGTCTCTTACCATACATAAAAATGGCTGCATGCGCAGCAGCATCAAGTCTTCGAAATCCACATGTGATGTGTGAACAATGAAAGTTGTGTACCATAGTCAGTAGCTAGTTAGATATGGATAAAGGGGAATGGAATATATAAGGTGAATGGTTAAAGAGCCTAATAATTTAGGGTTAAGAGAGAATTGAGCATACCATGGATCTCATATCTTCTGGCCCTGGCCCGTAAATGGACCTTTATGAGCTTCTATAAGATATTTTAGACCATGACCAATGCCCAGTTGGTCTCCTATACATGTGACCGGCTATCAAGAAAAAAATGGAAATAGCTAAATTCTGGTGTGCAATATCGGTCAGCCAAAGACCCTCACTGGATCTAATCCTACACGAAAAGTAAAAAATTCTGCTTTCCATCAATTCAAGGTGAAAAATGAGGTAGCTCCCTTGGCAAAACTGGGATTTGATACAAAAGATTCCGAGTAAAAAGAGATTCATGAGGAAGTGGGATCTCTTTAGAATCTACTTCAGCGTTTAGAAATTGGTTAATCCGTAAAGAAAGTATAAAGATACATGTTCGTGAACTCGATTTTTGGCAGAAAATAGCCAGAAATAGGTGTAGAATCAACTCGCAGAAATGCTCGGGAAGGGCTTTAGCAGTGATCAAGCCGGAAGCGACGAGAAAAAGAAAGCCCTTTTTATCTTCTTAGTAAAGACGAGGGGTTCGCGATTAGCAAGATCGGCTTCGATAGAACTTCTCAGGGCTCTGTAGACTGAACTGTACTTTCTCCGGCTAGGAAGCCTTTGGTGTCCATGGATATGGATGTCATTTTACCGATTAAAGCGATTCAAGGCCTGAAAGATGCGCTGTCCTAAGCCTTAATTAAGGGAAGGGACATTTCAACCAATTAGTAAAATGTGAGAATGAGCGGACAGGCCGATCGGATAAGATTCTTTTCCTTTCCGGAGGGAGCTTACGGACGGGCCAAGCTCTTTATGACTTCTTTGACGCAGATTGAAAGTCTAGTTTGCCCTATCCTGTCCTGCTTCGACAGATCTCTTTTTTTCGGGGTCTTCCCTACCCCCTATAAGGCAAGTCAACTCGTCCTTGGGAAGTCTAGCTTTGTCCTTCTGAGTCTCGTCCTTTATAGAACTTCCTAACATTCTTTCGTTCGTTATATAGCGATAATCGCCCTTATGAGGCACTTTCACTAGGTTCTCATTTCCACCCAAGGAAAGAAGAAGAGCATGTTTAGGAGCAGCCCCTGAGTGAAGAGCAAGCAAACTCCGCCCCTATCTGCCGGCTATAGGTCACGAACTATAAGACCAAGGAAAGCAACCTCTCGTTAAACCGCTTTAATGTTGCCTTTTTGGATATCCAAGAGAAGAGAAGGCTGGCTTGGGGCTAACCCTTCCTGACAAGGAATTTCATGACGGGCTGACCTTTTCCTAGCCTTTACCAAACGATTAGCGAAATTCAATCGAGGAATCAAGGACGATTCGATGACTCTCTCCAATAGATCTCGATTTGCGGACGATGTCGTTAAAGAGTCGACACCGCTTTGCACAAGAATCGGTTCTTTGTATGGATGGACAGAAGGGCTCAGCCAGACCCGGTTCAATTCGTTTTTTGCGGGAATACTACGGTTCAAGTTCAAGGGAAGAGAAAAGAAAGCGTAACTCTTTGCTTTGCTTTTTTTCCTCTTAATCTTTTAGCCTGCCTTGTGGAGGTCTCTCGGGTGTCTACGGCGGATCGGATCGTGATGAAGAGAAGTCTTTTCCGATCTTCCACTAAGAAAGGTATCGTCACGACAACTAAATTTGCCCGGTAAACTAGTCGGGGCTCCCCATGGTTTAGTAAGAGGGAGGGGATAATGTCTCTTCATCCGGGGGTTCATTTCATTCATTATGAACTAAAAAAAAAGTGTAAGGCTGATTAGTGAGGTCTTAAAAACTTCATACAATGAATGATCAGCCATTCCATTTGTGCTTTCAGCAAGTAGGCGACGCGAATCTATGGTTTCTATGTTTCAATCGGGTACCAATTGCTTGGATGCGTTTGAAAGCCTCGAGATGACTTGAAGAAAAGATTCTTTCTAGGTTTGTCTTGTGTCTCCGTAACAAATGGTCCATTTATTGATGGGCGAACGACGGGGATTGAACCCGCGCGTGGTGGATTCACAATCCACTGCCTTGATCCACTTGGCTACATCCGCCCCTACCCCCGCACAGGTTTTAGTCTCTATCTACGATCAGATTCTTTCTGAACCCCCCTATGACCGCTATCAAAGAGAAGCTTTTTCCTATACTATAACTATAGTAGTAGCAAGTCTATTTCTTGTTTTTTGGAATTAGGGGAAGCAAAGCTTCAAACAAAGAGGTTGGGCTGTTCACTTCATTGATTTGACTTCACTTTACTTAAGATTAAAGATAGGGGCCGGGCGGGCAGTGAAGGCTCGTTTAGTAGAAAGCAAGCTCCGCTTTTTGAAGCGAGCCCCCATCAGAGAAAGCCATTGCACGCTAGCCTCTTTTATAGGGTTCCAAACCTGCGCACCCCTAAACTACAAGCTAGCTTTGAAGCCCCTACTTTCTTGATTGATTGTTGGGATATTAGAAGAAGCGCAGGGAACCCTATAAAAGAAAAGAAAGGGGCTTTTCCCCAACCTATATATACAACAAGGTGCTGGTCTCGATCTCGCTTGGCGGTGCCCCTCTCGATGATTGTTGACTCAACATTGATTTCGTGCTTGAGTTGTAGGGCCCTCCCTCCATCCATCGAGTCAAGTAATTCGCTATCGGAAATTTTGCCGCCGCGTATCTCATGCCATGCTTCTTGTTTCTCCGAATCGGTTCCTAGTGTCAGTCAATCAAGATTCGCCATCAAGAGAGGGAACTTGACTTTAGGTTAGGCCGGTCTCGTCATTCATGCAATTCCCCCGTCCATCGATCGATCACGCGAGCATCCAGTCAGCACATAGCGAACGAAAAAAGCGTTCATCCTGGATTCTCTTCCTCAATCAAAATGTCTATCAATTGATACCTATTCATTCGGTCAAAGTCTCCACGGCGTTTTCACGCCCCTCTACTGAGAGGTGCACCATGTTGATAGGAATCGGCAAAGACCTTCTTGTACACGTCCTCGAGGGCAGCATTCATGGCAATCATCACTAGTTTCTCCCGAGGGCATGGTATGGCTTTGTTCTTGGTGTTGTTTAATAGAATAGATGTCGAGTGCCGCTTTTCCCCGTCCGAGAATCTCCATCTGCTCTAACTGGGCGAGCTAGAATCCTTATGTCAGGTTGGTTGTTAAAAAGACATTTCTTTTCTCTTTACCCTTTGCATCTTAATCTTTTCGAAAGCCTAGACCCATTCTTCTGGATCTTTATTAGTCCTAGGTGCAAAGCCTCTTCAATAAAGACCTCTATCTTTCTCCTCCATTTCTCATTTTGTTGATTGAAAGAGGATAAGCGCTATCCATTGAGTAAAGGGAGGGTTTGCTACACTACAGTGATTCGGGCGGTTGGTGGCCCCTTCGAGAGTTGCGGGTCCTTGCCGCTGCATGAGTGGTAGCTCACGCTCAAAACTCCTCCGACACGAGTCCTAGTCGTTGCGCTGCGGTCCGTTTCCCGGCTTCGCTTGCGCGATTTTTTGCACTTATTTTATTATTTCATCCATCCCCGACCCTAATGAATCGAGTATGTATGAAGGGGTCAGTCAAGCGGTTCGGGTTCTCGGTCGGTTCCCGTTCGCCTGCCCCCCCTCATAGTCCATTAGTGGGTAGGGTGGTCAACTTAGAGGGCGCCCGCCTCCTCTTCAGACGTGTCTTCGACAACCTGGCGGTTGTTCGGTCTCCGCTTTTGGAGGCGGGAGTGCTTGGTCGCTGGGGTTTCCTTTTCCTCAACCAATTCGGTTGTGTCAGCCCTGAGATTGGTTGGTCTAACATTTATGAGCTGGCTGGACAAAGATGGATGGAAGGTAAGATAGATTTGAGTTCAAGTGGCGCAGGACCTTCGATCGACCATGGGGCTCTACCCTTACCGAATTCATTCTATTGAAGCGTAACGTAAAACTTCTCATGTTGCATTTCTTTGGTTTGGAAGTTCCAGAATGTTGTCTGTGGATTTCTAAAAAAGGAAAGCCCCCCTTTTTATGTTATGCCATTTGATTAATTAAAGTTCCGTGCTGCTCGCCACTCCCCGAGGCCAAGGACGGGGTCGAACCGTCATTCCAGGATTTGCAGTCCGATACATTTCCATTATGTTACCCAGCCAAACCCGCCACCTCATGTGCCAAAGTCAAACGGTTGTTCTTCCTTCCCCGCTCCCTCTTTTTCTACATATGCGGTGGCGGGCGGAGCACTCTATATGACCGGCGGCGGGTTACCAGAGAAGAGGGGATAACTTCTTTCTCCCTTGCCTTGCTCCATTTTCCTTTTCTGATTGAAAGTAGCAAGCCACTCCACTACTGGTACAGAGGCCAGAAGGTTGCTTCCTCCATATGTTCAGGCAAAGAACATCTAGAAGCTAGCTTTTGTCTTTTAAACAACCATGCCTAATAATAAAATAAGATAATAGAATTTTGCTTACCAAAGCAAAGTGGTCTTACTAAAAAAAGTCAATAAGCAACCAGTTCCGTTCCAAGTGACATGGCTTTTCACTATTCCTTATTCCTTAAGAGAGAAGGTTGCTCATCCAGCCCAGCGGATCCATTGTTTATGCGGCAGTGCGATGCAGCTGAAAAACGGAAGCCCTTAGGTATAGGTTGGGGAAAACTCCAAACAAAAAAGGGCCTTCTTCTTCCTTATATTAAATATAAGTTTTAGAAAGGGGCACCCCTACCCCCTAAATTACAAGCTAGCGCGCAACGGCTGAAAAGCCGTTGTTGCTTGCTGCTTTTTTTTTTGCAGGCTCGAAAATCTCTCTTTCGCCTCTCCTCCCTGTCTCCATTCTGGTTGATTCGCTTCTTCCTTCGCGCAAGCGCTTGGTTCGCCCCTTTTTTGTTGCATTTTTTTGTGATCCTCCGCTTCAGTTTGCGTTTTTCGGATAGCCGGGATCCGACGTTGATTTCCGATTTCTTTATTTAAATGTCAGCTCCATGTTTTGGGCGGCCCATCTGGTTAGTTCAGCTATCACTGCTGGAAGCCCCTGCGGTTGTTCGGCTGCGTACTCCCCGTTCGCGTATCTCACACTCCCAAAGCATCTTTTTTTTCATATTTCATTTATCTTTCTACCCATACTTCTCTGAGTGCCTTAAACAGTGCTTAGGTAGCGCTCAAAGCGAGATAGGCAGCTCAGCTTACTATTATTCCTACCCTAATGTGTCAAGAATAGAAAAAGCTCGAGTACGTGGTCAAGTTCGTTCGGCTGAGATCTTGCCTCAATAGGCTAAGGTCGGTCTTCTCTTTATATACTCAGATATCTTGCCTTTGTCCGATCGCTTTCGTTCATCAGAGGTAGTGGACAAGGAGAGAACTCGGCATCGTGCAATTCCATCGATCTGGTCAATTCATTTCCGCGAGACGCTGCTCTACTCTTTTGCTTTGGCATTGCCATACGAGGGAGATCGCTCAGTGACATGTAAAAAGATATGGAATTTCCTTCAATCTGAACTGCTTGGCCGGCTTGGGCTTGGGACAGGCTTGCTTGAGCGGATATGCGAACAGCAGATATGATCACAGTAGCAGCTACTTCTTTCTTAAAAAGAGGAGAAAGAAAGCCGACCCTTTGGCTCGCTTCCGACTGTCTTGTCCAGAATGACTGGAATGAGACCGTAAGCGTGCTACCAACCCTTTGTCCCCTTGCTTCTTTGGCTCACTGCTTTATTGGGTGATTCTCCCTTCTACTCCTCTTGTCTTACGAAAGAGCGGATTCAATAGCAGCTAGGAAGAAGCACTGATTAGACCGAGACTGGAATGAGAACAAGGGACTGAGACCAATGGACAGCTAGCCTTGGGAAGAAAAGAGATTAGTTGAAAGCCTATTCGCTAACATCCTCATCTGGAAGAGTTCGTTCTGTGGCTTCGCTCCTCTTCTGTGAAAAAGGCTTGCGGGAATATGGGGCACATCCCGAGGGGAAAGATCGTTCCATGATTGACTGAGAGCGGGCAAATATTGTATGATAAAGCACTCTCTCTCCTTTCTTTCCCTGGCTCGTTTGCTTCTTTCTCTCCTCATTCGTGCATCTAGGATAGGAGAGCAGCAGCTACTTCTTTACTTTCAACCTACGACCGAAGTCAAGGACTTGACTGGACTGACCGCACTGATTGGATTGCTTTCTTAGTGTGGGCATCTTTTTGTTCGCTGTCCACTGGTGATATTTACATATATAAATGTAGATAGAGAAAGAGGCTAAGCTAAGCCTACGTAACGCTACGGGAACAGCTTTTTTTGTCCGCTTATGCTATATAGATAGATGCGCTACCTTGTGAAAGAAAACATCATTTGTAAGTCAATCTAGAATCCAGAGCAGCTAAGAAAAGAAAATCGAGTAGCTTGCGGGCCGGTCGTCATTGCACACTAGCTGGTCAGTGTGGGTAAAAGAGTGTTCCGTTGGTGTTCTCAGTGCGACCTTGCTTGTTCCCAAAATTCCCATGTCTTTCTTGATTGGTAAACCCAACCAGTGCAAGCGAGTGAACTAAACTACCGGCATGGGCGGATAGGCCCTATCCCTACTAATTCTAATCATGAATGGAATCGGTGCGCCTATCAACCGTAGGGATTGGGTGCGGGGCTAAGACCGGATGTGCAAGAGAGACTGGGCTTGGGTATACCAAATGATAGAAGGAAGCCTGACTTTACGCATAAATCCATTAAAAGATATAGCCGATCGCATCTCTCTTTCTATTGATTGTAATTCAAAGTCAAGGTTCTATGCTTGTTCACTAGAATAAGGGAAAATGACTCTCCCACTACGGGTCTCCCTTACCAACAGTACTCTCCGGGGAAGGGTCTGACCCACCCAGAAAAAAGGAGTCCAATTCATGAGTCCTGTGCATATATGCATATACTATTGTCTAGTAAAATCTTCTGAAATATCGTAAGATGAGTCTTCGAAATCACCTCTGCGCGGATTCGCCATTCTAACCTCTCCCCAGGGAACCGTCTTTCGTAGCTCGGCAGCTCGCTCTCCTTTTAGGAGGTAATGGTGCCATCTTCCGCTAGACCAAGCGACTGGGAGGGGCCCGTTCTCAGCTCCTAGGTTTACTAGTTCATTCATAGCTCTTAGATCCCAAGCTCTACCTCTAGCCCTTCCATCCCTTCTAGCTCTATGATTGAGATTAGCTAGCCTTAAGCTCTTCCCGCTTCATTTCTGTTAATCACCCCCGTTTCCATCTTTCTTTGATCTTGGACAAAACAGTTAAATAGAGCCAACCTATCCAGGTTAACTAGGACACAATTTCAACCTTTTTTCATTTCTTCCCTTTCTCAAATAGCAGCAAGTCGGACAAGAAAGCCTATGTCACGAATGAATCTCTTCTGGGTAAAACAGGTCCCTTATAGGATGATGGTCCTTCCGAGACAAGGGCTTGTGTAGATTTTCATAGAACTATCTGAATAGACTCATAGCTTTGATAAATAATATATAGAGAAGAAAAACCTTGAGCCGAGTTGAGTAAACAAAAAGACCCGGTTCACCACAAAACCTATCAAGAATGAGTGAAAGCCAGCTTCAGGAATGGAGGATTGGAACGACATCGCTAGTAGGGTCCGGGGTATCACCCCGGGAGAGAGTCATCTCTTGCGGAGCCGGCTGCGGCCCGGTATACTCGACTCCATTTTTCTACCGGCATAAGCTCCAATCTGACTGAACGAAGAAAGCGTAAACTCGAGTTCTTTCTTTCAGGTCGCTTGTTGTCGGATTGGATTGATCAAAGCTCTCGCCCGGCCAATGTGTGCAGGATCCCGAGGGTCTAAGATCCCTTCTGACTTCACGTCTAAAAGCAAGAACTCAGGTGTACTATCAGTAGGGCAGGAATCGTGGTTGACTTCCGTTTTCTACAAAAAGTTCTTATGTTCCCGAGGTAGAGTGAGACTGCCTTCCAATTTCCTTTCGGCGAGGGGACCGGAAAAGGCCGCTGCAGATCCAATTGCTTTGACCGCTACAGGAGCGCTTAGAGGGACTACAGTGGCAAAACCAGAGAGTTGGTTGGCCTAGTTGGAGCTAGGGCGGCTATAAAACCTCTTGCTAGGCCGGGGAAAGCGATAGCCCCCGCAGCGGTTAAGGCGATAACAAGAGTAGCTGTCGCTGCTAGCGAAGGAGATAAGGGAGAGGCGTTTTCTTAGTTTTCCTTAGGCGCTGTAGAAAGTGATTTCTTGACTTCAGTAATAAATATCCCAGTACTCTAGTGAAAGAGATGCTTGTTGAGAGGCTTTCTTTCCTCTTTGGTAAGATCTTTCCAGTTTCAGAATTCTTTCTAGAAGCTAGAGGTAGAGCTATGAGCTAGTACTATGGAGGCCAGGCATTTTTGAGTTAGTTAGTTAGCTAGTCCCAGTAGTAGGCTGAAGGGATATCACTAGTTCCTAACTAGGCGAGAGTCAAGTCAAGATAAGATTGAAAATGGACCAGTAGTCCCCCCCAATCTGCAAGCTGCTAGTACGCGTGTAAATCCCTTAATTGTGTTGGAAGCGGTTATGCATTAGATGATGACTTTTAATGAATACCTTATCATACTTAACTTATTCCAGACCTATCCTTTTGCATGCTTTGCTTCTAAGGCTCGAACTCATCACTACTAAGTACGAGACTTTTCTTTTCTTTCCTCTTTTATCCCTATTGCTATTGGTTGCATAAACGAATATCGTATAGAGAAGTGTTCGAAATAATCTCTGTGCGGAAAAAAATCCTAATATGCTTGATGAGGATTTCTCCCCTTATCTGACTGGTGGTTCTAACCCGATATCTATCATTGAGTCGGGATCAGAGCGAGGAGGCCCTCTCCCCTCGGCTTAAGAAGGCTAGATTGCTCAGAAGGAGGAGAAGACGAAGAAGAAGAAAAGGGCTCAGCTTGCTTCAATTACCGTTCAGAGCCATCCAAAGAAAGTGTACCAGCTTATAGTTGCAGATTGGTGTGGAAGCTTATAACCTTATCGAAGTTTCATTGGAAAAATAAGACTGGAGAGCCCCCGGTCGACGATATGTAGGTTCCCTGAGAATGGAACCGAGGTAGCGGGAGTTTTTTGAGTTGGGTGGGAAAATCCCCTGTGGATTTTTTTATTTTACCTAAGACACTTGACCGGCTAGCTGACGTCTTCCTCGTCATATCGAACTTGCCCAGAAAAATGACATAAATAAAGTCGAGTTGCAGAGTCGTTATCTGTGCCCCAGACCGCGATGCTTATGGGTATGCCGCATCGCACTGAATGAAAAAACCATTCTCCCATGCTTTTTTTTTCTGTTGGTCAACAACCAACCAGTGATTTCCGTCTTCCTGAATTGGGAGAGCAAGCAAGAATCAGTCTCTCTTTTTTTGGGGGAGCAGAGCAGTTAAAAAATGAACCAAAGCAAATGAAAAAAATTATAGAAATGCTAAATTGTTTTAGACGTTCAAAGGCAAAGGAAGAGAAAGATAAAAGAAGGTCTCCTTATGCAAATGAAGAAGTTGCTAAGCTATCGAAAGAGGAAATGATGGATCGCATTAAAGACAAAGACGTAGTCAAGGCCGAATCAGAAAAAAAACAAGAAAAAGGCCGCGATTACGAATTCAAGTTAAAATTGGGCCTAGCCTTGGCCATGGCCATTCTTTTTGCTATGAGGACCATCCTCATTGGGGAATGCCAGCCCTTTATGATGAGCAGCTCGGAAGGTCCCAACCAGGGATGGACGGATCTCCTGGGATCTTCAGAAAGGGAAAGCAGCGAAGACACGTTGTCGTCCGTTAACCAACAAGGGGCACGTCCTGCGCCTGCCCCAAATGAAGCTTATCCCCCTGTCGTCCCCTATCCTTATCAATCAAATGAGATTATAGGGGGAGATTGTGTTGAAGCCATTCAACAGAGGTTTTTAGGGGGACTCGTCTCTCCTTCAGCCCATGACATACAAATGGCCCGGAATCAAGCCGAAGACCAATTCGAGGTCAAGGTTGATATAGTACGGGTCATGGCGGGCCTTGACCCAAGCGGGGATTGGATGGGTCGTGGGGCTAGTGCTCTGGAGAATACGCGTACCGGCACAGGGGAGGAGTACTTTTGTAGACTCCATCAAATGCTTGACGACCTACAGACTGCGGGTTTGCAATCTGAAACCTTCCGGCTGTTGGTCCCTGGCTAGCTATCCGTGCTCACAGACAGGGATTGGCTTTTCACCAGTCAGTGGTAGGTTTCGGGTATCGATCGGGTACTGGTAGCCTTTGCAGGTCGTTCGAGCAACGAGATTGTTGTCCTTTCATTGGCGAGGCCTAACTCCGCCTTCTGTACTAACTCGTCTAGTATCACTCACCTAGTTCGCCTATTTATTGATTAAACCCTACTCGTCGTATTCCAACCGGGCTCAGCTCCTAGTTGGGGTGGGGGACTCCCTCTCTTTCAGTGCATTAAGGATTACTGTTAATAGAATATGCTCTTAATGGAACGTAGTCGCTTTACTCAAAAATAGTAATGGATTCAAACAAAATAAAATTCATCTTTGCACAGTAGTCAATTTCCCGCCCGTTCTGCTCCTTGAACAGACCGGCGCAGATATAAAGCTCCACGAGCCTTTCTGTGTCCGGGGAGGCAACACGGACTCCAAAGATCCAGGCCCGGTCTCAAGAGTTGTATCTCCGTCCGAACCCGCCTAATAAAAGTAAAAGGCTAGCCTCTCTATACATACTCCCATTAACGTTCTTCTTCCCGACCTTCTTGACATCTCGCTCTGCGTCCCTTTCCCATATTAAGATTAGCCAAGTCTAAGTCCATTGGGTGGGAACCTTTCCCACAGGGTAGTACGGTTAAGCCGAGGCAGGCGGGGTTGTAGGTGAGCGCCTTTCTCGCCCTGCGCATTTGGTTGGCAGGGTGCTCAAGAGCACTTGGTGTGGTCTGATTGGTATCTTTTTTGTTCTACATGAAGGTACTCGAAGTCTGCATGTGGCTTAGCTTAGCAGGCTCAGCATCAGTAACAATCTAGGCGGCTACCCTGTCTCATATGGGTTGAGAATGTTAGGTCGAGCACCTCCCTCGAGTTGGTGTGTTATCTCACTATGGCACCAATAAAAGGGACGGACAGGGGGCGCTTATACTAGGTGGGCAGCGTACTATAGATTTAAACAAACGTAACCACCAACAAACAGGGCAAAGTTTTTTCCTTCCACTGTTGATTTGAAAGGCCTGAAACGGATTCGTGAACAACTGCAGCTTCTGCTTCCTCCCCGATGGTCTAAACCGGGCATTCACTCGCTTTAAAGTTGACGTTGGGTCTTCATTCCTTCTTCCTTTCCTTGCTTCTTAACTACTCCAGTCTCTCTTAGCCCAGTCCTGAAACGGTAACTAGAGTTCTAGCATGAACTGGCTATCTTTCAAGACATGGTTGAAGAAAAGGCTAATACCCTGACTCCAAGGTCGCCTACTCCTTCAAAGGCGAAAGCAGGGGATTCGTTCAAAGAGAAAGAGAACTGCTCCTTCTTCTTGTCTTAGCCAATCTCTCTGTCAACAAAAGCCAAGAATGGCTTGGTCACATTCATTCAACCATCAACCATTTAACCCGGGATCCTACCTTCTTTCTTTTCGTGTAGTGGGACTCCTTCTTCGCTTCGTCAGTCAGAGCAGAGACAGCAGCAGATAAGACAAGAGCGACAATCGCTAATGGTTCTGTTATACGAAACTTTCTTTACCCCCGGTCTTTCTTCTCATTAGATCTCCTCTTTCTCCGATCTATCTCTGAGGAAGACTGGAGAATCCTGGTATTCCTATATTCTTTTCCTTATTTGATTGATTCTTTGAAGACTTCCTGCAGTAGGGAAGGATTCTACTACTTTTATTCAAGAGATGGAACCCCCAATGGCTTGCGGAAGAGCTTTTCGTTACTATAGATGCATCTGATCTGAGCAGCGGATCATGATGCCGGGGATTTGTTCACAGCGGAAGAAGTTGGGACTACCTCAAATGGATCAGACAACTATGTTTAACACACCCAGATCTTTTTAGCTGCCATCTTCGATTCCTGTGTCTCTACTGATTGGAGTGCTCTGCCAAAGAAGTGGTTTGATCCAAAGTCGGCATGCAAAAATCTAAGGCTGTTGAGCTCTTTTTCCGAGGACGATCCCCTAATTGCTAGTACGAATCAAGGGTTGGAATTTCCGGGACTGTGCTTAGTAAGCGCTTTTAGTCATCTGTTTGCGGCGAATCCAAGAAGTAACTAGGAGAATAAAGACAAGCAAGACAGGGTCTTCCAGGAAGAGGTTGTTGCCCCGGTAAATAAGTTTGCAGTAAACCCTATCTATATGGAATTCAACTATTCAACGTTGATGTTGATCTATTTGCTTGCTTGTACGATTGGGTTTGTTTTAAGTCTACCTATAGCTAATGAAGTCAGCCTTGCTTGAAGGAAATCTAGTCAATCCGGATTGACTTAAGACTTTGAAGTAGGCGAATCCGCTGCTCCTGCTCCAGAGTCAGGGGTGCTAGAGCTAAGCTAAGCTCCTTGCTAGAGCTAATGCCTTCCACTTCGAGACCGACCAAAGCGAATAGGCTGGCGCGAAGGAGAATTCTATTTTGTCTTCGATTCCCAAGTGAAAGTCTAAAAGACTAATCCAATCCCACTCTTGGGTGACCTTATTCATTTGGCGGATTTAACACTGGTCACATCAAAAGAGAATGAAGGGCGTTTAGCATAACTCCTTCGAGAACGAAATCCCAAATACAGATTGGGCAAACTCTACCCCATCTTCAACTCAAATTCCTGTCCTGGGAGAGGTCCATTCTCAATAAAATTCCGTCCTCTCTCTTTCTTACTAGGCGACAAAGCGGAATCCCCTATGTAGAATAAATCGTTTGACCTTTATTGCACTCGAGGAAGACCCGACCTCCGAAGACCAAGCTTAAATGCTTGCCTGAGTGCGCCTATTACCCTTCTCACTCGTAGTTCCCCAATCGTCTTTGGACAACCTGCCATTTGACGGCCTTTTGAGTAAGATATCGTAATATCAAGATCTAAGATCTTACCACTTTCCTTTTTAGCTGGGCTTGTTGTCTTGTACTTTGAAAGGGACATTCTTTAGACTACTACTGGCGCTTCCAATTAGGATGCATAAAATTATATCTTAGGGGGGAAGGTTGACTTAGCCTGCCTCTCCCATCATGACTTTCATTCATGAAGGACAAAAAAAGCAATGATGATCAGAAGAGTCTTGGTCACTAGAAAGTTTTTAAGAGCAGAAGGAGGGGCTTTAGCCCTTACCTCTTTTTGAATAAGTTTCACCCTATTCTGCGACAAGAACAACTCTCAAGGCGACATTCCTTACCTTTATCTACCTTTCCTTCCCCAGATTTGAGTTCAGTTCCTTGCTTTCAGTCTATTGGGCCTAGAGGACTGGGAATTGGCAATAACAAGAATCGGTCCTTTAGTGATAGTGAAAGCTCAATCCCAACTGTCGAATCTAAAGCCTAAACCGTCTAAGGTATGAACTTTCCAAAGGTCAATCCCTTTCCTGAACTAGAATAGCCTGATTTAGAAGGGGAGAAAGAGTCAGGGATGGTCGTGGACAAGATTCTAACCCGGGAATCAAATCAATGTTAGGGAGTCAAAGCTATTGGAACAGTGTAGTGAAACCCCTTGGAGACTGGCAAGTAAGCTAAGCTATCCGTGCTGTTGTCGTAGGGCGTAGTGAGCTCGATCTACTGAATCACAGGCTGAGCCACGAGTTGTTGGTGGAGCTTCGAGTGATCGATGGGCATCTCTCAGCCGAGTGGAGTAAGTTATTTTAAGTGAACTAAGCTTTCAGCAGTTCCGCACGACGATCGGAAAACACTATCACACCTGGCTTGCTATTCCGAGGAGCCACTTTTTTGTCTCGCAGCGGCAGCATTGTCTTTAGAACGAAGTGCCTTGGTTGGTCGTATCCATCTCTAGAAGTGGGGGATTTTTCACTTTCTATCTAGACCTGTTTTTGCAACTAATTGAATGAATCACCCAGGGGAACCTCCCAACAACTCACTATCCCTCGGTTTCTACCTCTTCCTTTTTTTGACATCCTTTCTAACAGTCTTGGCGAAAGGAAAGGTCGGATAATGGGCTACACGTTGGAATGCCTCTAAGGAGGAACTACACTGGCATTTGATAATCGAAAAAGCCAACCAATTCAAATACAGGGCTTTTGATAGAGCCCTTTACAGGAGGAGATGCTCAGGGGCCTCTTTCCTTCCCCTGTGTTCCTCCCCCCGCTTCCTATAGTACTTTCCTTTGGCTTGGAAGGCAGCCACTTATTATGGAATGACATATATGATGATGATGGTAGCTATCTGCCTAGCCTCTGGTACATATTATATGAAGATTTTTGGCCATCCTTAACAGATGACTTACATTGTAGAGAAAGGTTTATCTAACTAGTTAGGGAGTTTGGCTGACCACCCTGCTTTCTGACGCTTGATCGGCGGTAGGCACCCAACGTCGCCAAAGAAATTAGCCTCTCCTTCTTCCTCAATAGCTGCCTTAGTTTAGTCTTTGGTTGGTGTGCGACTATGAGCTTCTGGGCCTGTACGATTTCCTGTCCTAAAAGGCAATCCTATACAGGAAGGGCCAATGGCAACGTCCCGCCGGTTCGTCTACCCGGGCACCGTGCACTCCCGCAGCATCCCAAAATTACATATTATGGTTGAGTCAAAACTGTTGCGCTCACTTAGCTAGGGCTCTTAGCTTCGGGTGAGAGGGCCTTCGATTTGGATTCTTTTTCTTGAGGGGGATTCTGTCTGTCAGAAATCACTGTCTGTCTGGTCTGCATTTTAAAAGTGTTCAGTGGACAATTCCTTCTCTTGATATGGAGGTTTTAGGTCTCTGGAAGGGCCTTCGTTCTTTCTTTCTGGATCAAGGTTCGTTTTCGTTTGTGCATCTTTCTCTTGTGAAATGGCTCATAGTTGTTTATTTCTTAATATGTTCTGGCTTGAGGCTGTACAACAACTTGGCTTCCTTCGTTCTACTTCATTCCCTATGTTGCGTCCTTCCACTTGATCCGGGCAGCTCTGGAGTCAGCTCTGGATGGACTTCCATACTTTCCAGCAGCTCTGAAGCTGATTCTTTCCCAATGGCAAATCCGCAAGTTTCCCAATTCCCTCTCCTTCAAGAAGGAGGGGAACGCGGTGATCTGCTAAGAAACCTACATACGTTGATTTCCGATCAGTTACGGCATTATTGCGAGAGAGGCCTTCCAAGATGGAGGCTCTCCACCCCCCCTGATTTTACCAGATTTTCCTACGCAATCATGGCTGTGGATTTGGAAATCGGGACCTATTCAAACGAAGAAATAGCTAACTGGATTTTCGAAATTAGAGGGAACCCCAATCTGCTCCTCACCTTCTATGCCCCTCTGAGGGGACCTCTCTGAGATATAAGGTTTATGCCGGCGATGATTGGTCACCTTTTTGCCTTCGAGGGCTACGATCGCCCACTTCCTTGACCAAAATGAAAGGCAGGAACTGACTCACTTTCTTTTCTTACACGGCTTGGAGCCGGTAGACAGCCCTTAAGAACAGCTTCCAGCAACAATCCACTGACTCAAAGGACGAACTCTTCAATGACCTTAAAGTAGACTAAGACGAAGTCCTTGACTTTGTTGGGTCACTTTCTTGGCTTTTTAGAAAAGGTCGAAGCAACATAGGGAAAAAAAAAGAAGACGACTAAGAAAGAGCAAGAAGAAGAACTAAGGGAAGACACCCGAACTCGAATTTTAAATGGTGTGGAGCGATATCAAGAGAAATTCTCGCAGCAAATCCTGCGAGAATTTCCTGGGGCTCAACCATTCAAACCCCCGTCTTTCTTCAGAAGATTTCTACCTATCTCCTTTCTGACCATCCCCTGGAGACGTTGAAGGGGAAAGATCTATTCTCCATTAGCAGGGACATACGCGAGCAGCTCCAGGAAAGCGAACATAGCTATACAAATCAAATATTGTATAATGCTTTCCAAGTGCTGCTCGCGCAGTATCGGAAATAATTTCATGAAGTAAGTGGTCTCCCTACTGCACTGGCGACATAGCTAAAACCAGAGGCTGACCAAAGAGATACAGGAATGGGCATTTTAGAATAGCCCTTACTGTGGATATAAGTAACTTAGTGCATGTAAGGCTTGGAAGAAGAAATTGAAATACGAACAACCGCGCTGGTCGTAATAGATCGACTTTCATGCTAGTTCTTGCTCCAGCATGAAAGTTCCATTTCAGGGAAGGACGACGTACCATGATACTTTCTGTTTTGTCGAGCCCTGCTTTGGTCTCTGGTTTGATGGTTGCACGTGCTAAAAATCCGGTACATTCCGTTTTGTTTCCCATCCCAGTCTTTCGCGACACTTCAGGTTTACTTCTTTTGTTAGGTCTCGACTTCTCCGCTATGATCTTCCCAGTAGTTCATATAGGAGCTATAGCCGTTTCATTCCTATTCGTTGTTATGATGTTCCATATTCAAATAGCGGAGATTCACGAAGAAGTATTGCGCTATTTACCAGTGAGTGGTATTATTGGACTGATCCTTTGGTGGGAAATGTTCTTCATTTTAGATAATGAAACCATTCCATTACTACCAACCCAAAGAAAGACGACCTCTCTGAGATATACGGTTTATGCCGGAAAGGTACGAAGTTGGACTAATTTGGAAACATTGGGCAATTTACTTTATACCTACTATTTCGTCTGGTTTTTGGTTCCTAGTCTAATTTTATTAGTCGCCATGATTGGGGCTATAGTACTTACTATGCATAGGACTACTCAGGTAAAAAGACAGGATGTTTTCCGACGAAATGCTATTGATTTTAGGAGGACTATAATGAGGAGGACGACAGACCCACTCACGATCTACTAAAAGGCAAGTAGCTTGATATTGGTTCAAATCCAATTCGTGAGATAGCAAAGCGGTAAAAGGAAAGCAACTCTTTTCTTAACCGTTCGTATCCCAGCTACTTCACTCATTCAATAGCTGGTTAAGAAAAGAAGGCTTTCAGTGCAGTAGGAAAGAGAGGTTAGAGTTGGAGGAGTGCCAAGCTTGACCCGATCTAAGGACCTGAAAGCTTCGACACAGGAGATTAGGACAGAGAAGTTAGCGGTAGGGGTCTTTCCTCTCCGTTACCTTGTTGGGTCAACCAATTGCATTACTTCTTTCGGAAGCTTATTTATGTGGGATTCTTTCTGAAAAAGCATTCTAGTTGTGCTTTACCTTTCTCCGCTCTCCCCGGCTGTGCCGTACCGGTGAACTGAACTCGAGTTCGTTCTATTCGTTCTAAAAGAATGCTAACCTAACATCGCCCTTGGTGATTGGCCAATTCCAAGGTCTTTCTCAATAGAGCTCTACTAATGAAATAGGGGTGGCGAAACCAAGGCTTTCAGTCCCTCTCAATGGGTAAATCGGGGTAGACCAGCACTGTTAAAAGCTACTCCCAGCCATCTTCCCGCTCGGTTTCAAGTCTATTCCGTAGCGACTGCCCCAGGTCCTCCGCCCAACTCACGACAGTTGGTACATTAGTGAAAGATGCAGTTCCCTTACCTATTCGTTTTAGATATTTTAGCTTTAGCTAGAATCAACCCCCAATATAGAGGGCACCCACCCCCCCGAGTATATGCTTCAACAGGAATCACACAGGGGTAGATTGATACAATAGAAACCTCTGGTAAAATGCCCACCCGTACGTAACCCAGCGGATAAAGTACATTACATAGTCCGTTTTAGGGATTGGCGACTTACCCATTCAATGACTTTGGCACCGGACGTTCCCAAAATGGGTACTGTACTCTCGGGTCGGGTGAATTCAATAATAATAATAGACGCCTGTTGGCATTCCAACCTTCCTTCTCCTTTCAGGGCCTATCCGAAAAGAAAGAGAATTCAGTACCTCTTGGTCGTGAATATCTGAATAGGACAAACCGCCCCGTGGATATCTTTGCTTCGGAACAAAACAATTAGAATTAGGCTCAGTCAACTGGAATGTGTATTATCGATATAGGGGATCTTTCAATTGAGAAGATCCATCGACCTGAGACGAAGAGAAAGCAAGGTCTATCTATTTTATTTCGTTATTCAGTTAAACCAATGATTCGTTATTGGAGCAGATAGCAACAACCATTTCATCCGGGAAAAGCCATCTTTTTCTTAACAATGTCTTTGTCATTTGATCCAATAGCGTTCCGTTAGATAGGAACAGATTTGATA